ATGATTTCCACAGAAGTTGGTAAGATAATATCTTGAGCAGTTACACATCCAGGGCCCTGGAAACAAATGGACGCGTTGCTAGTTCCATACAGATTACTTCGCAATACAATTTCTTTCAAATTCATTAAAATCTCATGTACTGATTCTTGAATACCCACTATCGTAGAATATTCATGTGGTATTTTTTCAAATTTTGCTCGGGTGATGCATGTTCCTTCTATTTCCCCCAGCAAAGCTCTTCGTATTGCAATGCCTATTGTATCGGCTTGTCCTTTCTTAAGTGGAGACAGAATAAAGCGTCCATAATAAAGACGTTTACTATCTGCTCTTGATTCAACACACTTCCACTGTAGTGTCCGAGTAGATACTCTTACTTTCTCTCGAACCATATTAATATTATTTGATCAGATCATTGAATTGTTTATTTCTCTTGAAATTTATTTCATTTTTATTTCTATACACGTCTTTTCTTAGGGGGCCTACATCCATTATGGGGCATAGGGGTTACATCACGTACGAAACTTAATGGTATACCACTTCTTCGAATAGCTCGTAATGCTGCATCCCTACCGAGACCGGGACCTTTGATCATCACTTCTGCTCGTTGCATACCTTGATCTATGACTGTACGAATAGCTTTTCCTGCTGCGGTTTGAGCAGCAAATGGAGTCCCTCTTCTTGTACCTTTGAATCCACAAGTACCGGCGGAGGCCCAAGAGATTACCCGACCTCGGACATCTGTAATAGTCACAATGGTATTGTTGAAACTTGCTTGAACATGAATAACGCCCTTTGGTATTCGGCGTATATTCTTACGTGACCCAATCCGGGCATTTCTCCGTGAACCAGTTCTTGGTATAGATTTTGCCATACTTTACTTTATCATCTTATAACGAGAAATTCGAGGTATATGGATATATCCATTTCATGTCAAAACAGATCCTATTTTTGTATTGGTTACTTTATGTTATAGAGTCCATTTTCAAAAGATTATCCTTGTCTTTGTTTATGTCTCGGATTGGAACAAATTACTATAATTCGTCCTCTCCTACGGATCAATCGACATTTATCACAAATTTTACGAACGGAGGCTCTTATTTTCATAGTTGTCATTCCTAAACTGAATTCTGAGTATACTTATTGGAAGAAAATCAATTTCTTGAAATTTGAAACCCCAATCTCGAATTGTATTCTCATCAAAGAAATGCTGATGGTTAAAAAAAAAGCACCTAATCATTCGAATCCTTGTTATTATGAATTAGGAATCCATTTTTTTTTCTTTTCGTTTTAGTTAAAACCTCTCGAAATATCAAATAATGTTAAGAGTAATTAACACGTCTTTTTTTCTTTTGACAAATAGTCAATCCTATTTTGGCGACAATTCAGATATAAGAAGGATTACCATATATAACACAAGATTTCTCCCCCAATTCCTTCCAGTCGAGCCTCTCGGTCTGTCATTATCCCTTGAGAAGTAGAAAGAATTACAATTCCCATCCCGCCTAAAATTCTAGGAATTCGTTGATAGTTAGAATAGATTCGTAGACCAGGCCTACTGATTCGTTTTAAATTTAAAATAGTTGGATACATTCCTTTTCTATTCCTTCTATGTCGTAGGGTTACAATCAAAAAATATTTGTTGTTTTCCTGATGTTTTCTCACGTTTTCAAGAAACCCCTCTCGTAAAAGCATTTTTACAACGTTTTCCGTGATGTTAGTAGATTCTATTTGAACCATCCCTTTTCTATTCATGTCAGCATTTCGTATAGAGGTTATTACGTCAGCAATAGTGTCTCTACCCATGATAAATTTTAATTTTTGTTGCCTCCACGTTATTGATCTAATCAACATGCTTTTTTTTACTTTTTATGTAATAAAAAAAATATTCAATAACTCAAATAAGAATGTTTAAAAATGTTTAATATTATATTATTAAATAATATAAACAATAAAATAAAATAATATAAACAATAAAATACTTCAAAATTTTTTATTGAATTTTCAAATATTTGAAATAAATAAAGAGATATGCGTCAGATAAAATTAGATTCACTAAATTTAAGTTATCTATTTCATTCAATAACTAAGTAGACGAGTAGGACTCTACTCTATTAAGTCGGATGTGATACTATAATACTTCAGGTGATAATGAAATTATTTTAGTGAAATTTAACTGTCTCAATTCTCGGGCAATCGCGCCGAAAACTCGAGTTCCTTTTGGATTTCCTTCTTGATCAATAACAACTGCTGCATTGTCATCATATCGTATTATCATGCCGTTGTTGCGTTTAAGTTCTTTACAAGTACGAACAATTACAGCTCTGATCACTTCTGATCTTTCTAGAGGTGTGTTTGGTAATGCATCCGTAATCACAGCGACAATAATGTCGCCAATATGAGCATATTGGCGATTACTAGCTCCTATGATTCGAATACACATCAATTTTCGAGCCCCGCTGTTATCCGCGACATTCAAATGGGTTTGAGCTTGAATCATATCATTTTTGTTTTGAATCTGTTCTTTCAATGCAAAGAGAAAGTCGAAGTAAAAAAAAGAGATATTCTTGTTCAAATTCAAAATAAAAGAAACCCACAATTGTTTTTTTACCTCTAAGACTTTTTTCCGTCGGTCTACCTGTCTAACCTGACATAATAAATTGAGTTCGTATAGACATTTTTGACGCCGCTATTGAAATAGCCCTTCTGGCTATATTTTCTCCAACTTCACCCATTTCATAAAGTATTCTACCTGGTTTAACGACAGCTACCCAATATTCGGGGGATCCCTTCCCTGAACCCATACGTGTTTCCGTAGGTCTTAACGTAACTGGTTTGTCCGGAAATATACATACCCAGATTTTTCCACCACGGCGCACATTTCGGGTCATTGCCCGCCGACCTGCTTCTATTTGTCTAGATGTAATCCAAGCGGGCTCAAGTGCCTGAAGAGCATATTTACCGAAAGAAATACGGCTTCCTCGAGAAGATATCCCTTTCATTCTTCCTCTATGTTGTTTACGAAATCTGGTTCTTTTGGGGTTATAGTGGATGGTTCTTTCTCAATACCATCTCTACTACAGAAACGGACATGAGAGTTTCTCCTCATCCGGCTCCTCGCGAACGAAAGGATTCAAATTTTCGAATTTTCGTAAAATATACTGAATCCTGGATTTTTTAAGATTTCAATTAATCTATTCTAAATTCGAAATTTTGATATCTTGTTTGGATTTAGAAACATTTAAATCAATTTGATTTATGAAGAATGTGTTTTTGTTATTTCTTTTTGCTTTGATTTTTTATTCAAAATTAAAAAGAAAAGAATCGAATGAGAGTGAATAGCAGTAATCTACTAAAAAACTTCGCGGGCGAATATTGACTTTTTCAAATCTATTTCACTGTAGGATTCGTTCATGCCTTTTGGGAATAACTGAATTGGTTCCTGGTTCGTTTCGCCATCCCACCCAATGAATTATTAAGATTCGTTTTTCAATGGAATCCCCCGTATTCGTGGGTTCTTTCGTTCCCATTGCTTCTCAATTCATGGTTAGGTTTGAATTCTACAACGGAGCCCCCGCAGAAGATTTTTTCTTGAGTCAATCTTCTCAGTCTTTATTGGCTCGAGGCTCTTGATTATTTTTTATTTTTATATGAACGAACTGATTCGCCCATAACTAGATCAATCCGTATTGATGCTTTATTACATTGCCTTATTTGATTTGTGTTTTTCTGAGAAGACTCATAAACCTTACATACATATTGGAATTATATATCATTCATTTTTTTTTCTAGCTTTCTATCAAGCTTCCTTTTATCTGTATACTTTATTTTCTATCACAATTCGATTGGTTTTCTTTTCTATGCAATACAAGAAATCTTGCAGTTGCTACAAGTATATGATCAATATATCATATTTTGACTGCTTTTTGGTATCCAGATAATGCAAAGCGATGAGTTGGTTATTAGTTCTATAGTAATGAGTTCATAGTAAAGGTCGGTTCCTTTTTTTAATCCTATCTTCTCAAAAAAACTAACGAGTCACACACTAAGCATAGCAATTCTATAAAATCATTAATCATTTTTTTATGCAATCCTATAGAAATTAAGAATTGTCATTAAAAATAAAAAATTCAGAAATAAAAAAAAAGACTGAAAGCAAAGAGTTTGTTGTTTTTTATTTTTTTTGCAATGGATATCGCATAAAGAAGAAAGACAAGTAAGGTATTCTTATTAATCCTCTAGAAATATCCAAATTTTTATGCCTAATACCCCATAGATCGTTCGGACTGTATAGAAACAATAATCAATTTTAGCCCGAATGGTTTGTAGAGGAACCCTACCTTCTCTGATCCATTCGACACGTGCTATTTCTTTTCCATCGAGGCGTCCTGCAATTTGGACTTGAATTCCTTTTGTATCCGCCTGTTCAGTTAATTCTATTGCTTTTTTCATTGCTTTTCGAAACGAAACTCGATTCTTTAATTGCCCCGCTATAAATTCTCCAAGAATATTAGGTTGTCCATAAGGGCTTGGAATTCTTGTCACAGTAATGTTGAGTTTTTGGTTCAAACAGTTCAGTTCTTTTTGTATATTCCTCTGCAATTCTTCAACTCTTCGGATTCCACCGTCTAGTAATAACTTAGGGAATCCCATATAGATTATGACTTGAATCAGATCAATTCTTTTTCGAATTTCTATGCGTGCAATTCCCTCGACACCATAGGATATTCTCATATTTTTTTGTATATAATTTTTGATACAATGTCGTATTTTTTGATCTTCTTGCAGACCTAGGGAATAATTCTTTGGGTGTGCAAACCAAACAGAATGATGACTTTGGGTTGTACCAAGTCTGAAACCGAGTGGATTTATTTTTTGTCCCATAATCCCCCACTATTATACTATAGAATAATCCGTCATATCTTCGTGCTTCTTTTTTTTTTCATTCATCTTAAGAGATATTCTTTATTTTCGTCATACTCATACCAAGACGTATCTTTCAA